TCTTTTTTCACGAAAAGCAGACATGAGATAACAAATCAAGTCTTTCCCTAAGACTTCGAATAGCTGTCCCGAATTCAAGTTGAGTATGTTTCGCTTCTTCCTCGGAGAAAGACGATCAAACAATTCCCAATCATGGTCCTTGCGGATCATATCATCCGTATAGGATAAAAAAAGAAACTCCAGATATTTGCTATCTTTCTCTTTGAATGAGATCTCAATTCCAACTACGGTTTTATTAGATACCTTACAACTAGAATCCCTCTTTTTTCCGATCCGGTTCCTCCACCACCGCGAACCCCGGTTAGATTCAGGCATGATACACTTTTTATTTATTGGGAGAACCCAAGTACTCTCTTGCGAATCCATGAAACAACTCTCAGAAATATTTTTCCCTTTTGGAAGATACAGGGGCGAAACAATCAACCTATTGATATTGCAAGACCAAAAAGATTCTTCCAATGTCTCATTTCTGGGTCCAATGGAATTCATAGGTATAGGAAGAAGCCCCATCAAATAGAGATTTTTTCTTTCGACAATCTTTCGATTGTTAATACGAGATATAAGGACCGCTACTACAAGCAGTATTATACCTTTGATCGTGAAATATCGATTGCTTCTTGAACCCTGTGAATCACGTGAAAGTAGGATACTCCAAATTCGGGGGTCAAAGAGTTTCATAAAACGTTCTTGGTGGAAAAGAATGTGAGTGAAAGATCCCACTGAATCGAATTTGGTCCATGAATCTAAGAAATAGTGAGAATTCTTGATCTCTCTCAATATCTCTCTCAATTCGAAGATCCAGGATTTGAATTGATGTCCTCTCATTGATTCCTCCTAAAGATTTCATTTCAATTGGAATTTGGTTATTTACGATGTACGATGATCCCTGTTAAGCATCCATGGCTGAATGGTTAAAGCGCCCAACTCATAATTGGCAAATTCGTAGGTTCAATTCCTGCTGGATGCACGCCAATGGGAACGTTCAATAAGTCTATTAGAATTGGCTCTGTATCAATGGAATCTCATCATCCATACATACCGAATTGGTATGGTATATTCATACCATAACATATGAACAGTAAGAACTAGAATTCTTATTGATACTGGAACTCATAGGGAAGAAAATGGATTTATGGATGGAATCAAATATGCAGTATTTACAGAAAAAAGTATTCGGTTATTGGGGAACAATCAATATACTTCTAATGTCGAATCAGGATCAACTAGGACAGAAATAAAGCATTGGGTCGAACTCTTCTTTGGCGTCAAGGTAATAGCTATAAATAGTCATCGAGTCCCGGGAAAGGGTAGAAGAATGGGACCTATTATGGGACATACAATGCATTACAAACGTATGATCATTACGCTTCAACCAGGTTATTCTATTCCACCTCTTATAGAGAAAAGAACTTAAAGCAAAATACTTAATAACACGGCGATACATTTATACAAAACTTCTACCCCGAGCACACGCAATGGAGCCATAGACAGTCAAGTAAAATCCAATCCACGAAATAATTTGATCCATGGACAGCGTCGTTGTAGTAAAGGTCGTAATGCCAGAGGAATCATTACCGCAGGGCATAGAGGGGGAGGTCATAAGCGTCTATACCGTAAAATAGATTTTCGACGGAATGATAAAGACATATCTGGTAGAATCGTAACCATAGAATACGACCCTAATCGAAATGCACACATTTGTCTCATACACTATGGGGATGGTGAGAAGAGATATATTTTACATCCCAGAGGGGCTATAATTGGAGATACCATTGTTTCTGGTACAGAAGTTCCTATATCAATGGGAAATGCCCTACCTTTGAGTGCGGTTTGAACTATTGATTTACGTAATTGGAAGTAACCAATTAGGTTTACGACGAAACCTAGAAATCGATCACTGATCCAATTTGAGTACCTCTACGGGAGAAACCTCAGCAGAAAACTGTTGAGTAACGGCAGCAAGTGATTGAGTTCAGTAGTTCCTCATAGAAAATTATTGACTCTAGAGATATGGTAATATGGAGAAGACAAAAAAAAAAATTGTTTGAAGCACGCACAGAACCGGAGAGCGCCCCTTGTTTCAAAGAGAGGAGGCCGGGTTATTCACATTTAATTTGATGGTCAGAGGCGAATTAAAAGCTAAGCAGTGGTAATTATAAAGATCCCCCGGGGAAAAATAGAGATGTCTCCTACGTTACCCGTAATATGTGGAATGGAAGTATTGACGTAATTTCATAGAGTCATTCGGTCTGAATGCTACATGAGGAACATAAGCCAGATGACGGAACGGGGAGACCTAGGATGTAGAAGATCATAACATGAGTGATTCGGCAGATTTGGATTCCTATATATCCACTCATGTGATACTTCATCATACGATTCATATAAGATCCATCTGTCTAGATATCATCATATACATCTAGAAAGCCGTATGCTTTGGAAGAAGCTTGTACAGTTTGGGAAGGGGTTTTTATTGATAAAAAAGAAGAATCTACTTCAACCGATATGCCCTTAGGCACGGCCATACATAACATAGAAATCACACTTGGAAAGGGTGGACAATTAGCTAGAGCGGCAGGTGCTGTAGCGAAACTGATTGCAAAAGAGGGTAAATCGGCCACATTAAGATTACCATCTGGGGAGGTCCGTTTGATATCCAAAAACTGCTTAGCAACAGTCGGACAAGTGGGTAATGTTGGGGTGAACCAAAAAAGTTTGGGTAGAGCCGGATCTAAGCGTTGGCTAGGTAAGCGTCCTGTAGTAAGAGGAGTAGTTATGAACCCTGTAGACCATCCCCATGGGGGCGGTGAAGGGAGAGCTCCGATTGGTAGAAAAAAACCCACAACTCCTTGGGGTTATCCTGCGCTTGGAAGAAGAAGTAGGAAAAGGAAAAAATATAGTGATAGTTTTATTCTTCGTCGCCGTAAATAAATAAGAATATAGAAAACTGAATTTTTAGAATTTGAAATAATGTGATGGGCGAACGACGGGAATTGAACCCGCGCGTGGTGGATTCACAATCCACTGCCTTGATCCACTTGGCTACATCCGCCCCTTATCTAGCTAAAGGATTTTAGCTTTTTTATTTTTCCATTCATCATTATTGTATTTATTCTTACCTTCATACTTAGATCGATATATTGGGCATAGAATGCCAATTTGAAAAATGTAATGTAATAAAGGAGTAATCCCCTGTGACACGTTCAATAAAAAAAAATCCTTTTGTAGCTAATCATTTATCGGCAAAAATTGAAAAACTAAACATAAGGGAGGAGAAAGAAATAATAGTAACTTGGTCTAGGGCATCTACCATTATACCCACAATGATTGGCCATACAATTGCTATTCATAATGGAAAAGGGCATTTACCTATTTATATAACAGATCGTATGGTGGGTCATAAATTGGGAGAATTCGTGCCGACTCTAACTTTCGCAAGACATGCAAAAACCGATAAAAAATCTCGTCGTTAATTTTTTTTTTTTTTTTATTAAAATTTCTAAAAAATAATTAATAAGACTAAAATTTTAATTAAATTTTAAAATATTATATTTTTTATTTTATAAGTAAAATTAGGCAGTTTTTATTCATTTAGTGGGGATAACCTTATGATAAATAGAAAGAACTCGTGTTGGAGTACAGAAATTAAAGTTTTAGCTCAACATAAACATATATGTATGTCGGTTTTCAAAGCACGAAGAGTAATTGATCAGATTCGTGGACGCTCCTATGAAGAAGCACTTATGATACTAGAACTTATGCCTTATCGAGCATCTTATCCCATTTTGAAATTAGTTTTTTCCGCGGCAGCAAATGCTAGTAATAACATGGGCTTAAACAAAGCTAATTTATTTATTAGTAAAGCTGAAGTTAACGCAGGTACTATTGTGAAAAAATTAAGACCCCGGGCTCGAGGACGTAGTTATCCGATAAAAAGACCCACTTGTCATATAACAATTATATTGAGGGATAAAACTAAATTAGTTAAAGATGAATCTTAACTTTCGATTCATCTTTCGAAAAATATATATGGTAAAGATAATCTAATAGAAAAATATGGGACAAAAAATAAATCCACTTGGTTTCAGACTTGGTACAACCCAAAGTCATCATTCCTTTTGGTTCGCACAACCACAAAATTATTCCGCGGGTATACAGGAAGATGAAAAAATACGGAATTGTATCAAGGATTATGTACAAAAAAATAAGAAAATGTCCTCAGGTTTCGAAGGAATAGCACGTATACAAATAAAAAAAAGAATCGATTTGATCCAAGTCATAATCCATATTGGATTCCCTAATTTATTAATGGAGGGCCGAACACGAGGAATCGAAGAATTACAGATGAATGTACAAAAGGAGTTTCATTCTGTGAACCGTAGACTCAACATTGCTATAACAAGAGTTGAAAAACCTTATGGACAACCTAATATTCTTGCGGAATATATAGCTTTACAATTAAAAAATAGAGTTTCATTTCGAAAAGCAATGAAAAAAGCTATTGAATTAACTGAACAAACGGATACAAAAGGAATTCAAGTACAAATTGCCGGGCGTATCGACGGAAAAGAAATTGCACGCGTCGAATGGATCAGAGAGGGTAGGGTTCCTCTACAAACAATTCGTGCTAAAATTGATCATTGTTCCTATACAACTCGAACTATCTATGGAGTATTAGGCATAAAAATTTGGATATTTGTAGACGAGAAATAATGGACCTAAAAAAAAAAAAATGACAAATTTTCTTTTTTATTCCATTAAATCAAACAAAACTGAGCAATTCAAATTCTATAAGGTTGAATAAAAATTAGATTGATCATTTAAGAGAATTGCTATGCTTAGTGTGTGACTCGTTAGTTTTTTTGTTAGTTTATAGTATAGATAGTTGGAATTCAAAAAATTTGACCGACCCTCACTATGAGCTTACTAACTATATAAACTAATAACCAACTTATGGCTTCGTTTCGTATTGTCGAGATTCCAAGAAACAGTCACTATATGACTAGATCGATCATATAGTTGTAGCAACTGAAATAAAAAAAAAATTAAATCTTATTATTAGGTTGCTAAACAAAAATAAAGGGATGTGGATAAATGGAAGGATGATAGAAAGAAAGAACAAAAGTATCAATGATATATGATTCCAATATGTATGGTTTATGAATTATCTCACAAAAGGCAATGTGATAAAGCATCAATACTGATAAAATATCAATAATTAAAGATAACGAGCCTCGGGTTAATATAAACTAAGAAAATTAACTCAGGAACGAATTTTGTTGGGGTTCCATTGCGGAGTTCGGGCCTAACCATTAACGAAGAGGCTATGGGAACGACAGAACCCATGATTGCATAGGATTTAATGAAAACAAACAAATCCTAATGATTCATTGGGTGGGATGGCGGAACGAACCAAGAACAAATTGATTTATTCTAAAAGTAACAAGGTCTTGACCCTACGAATGTAGCACGAAAGAGTCAATATTCGCCCGCGAAACCCTTAGTTTTTAGTTATTGAATTATACATACAATCTACATTTTGTTTTAGCGCGATTCGATACAAAATAAATAATGTTGATCTGGTATATAAAGCTTACTCTTAACTATATAACATAACAATACTAAACTATCCTAGAATAACAAAATCAAATAATATAACAAAATAACATAATAAATTCCATTACATTACTAAGTGTATTGTGTATCATTTAATAATATTAAATATATGTGTATTCCGTAGTAATATTAATGAATCATTTCATTCGCGAGGAGCCGGATGAAAAGAAACTCTCATGTCCGGTTCTGCAGTAGAGATGGAATTTAATTAAGAAAGAACCATCAACTATAACCCCAAAAGAACAAAATTTCGTAAACAACATAGAGGAAGAATGAAAGGAATATCTTGTCGAGGCAATCGTATTTGTTTCGGCGGATACGCTCTTCAAGCACTTGAACCCGCTTGGATCACGGCTAGACAGATGGAAGCAGGACGAAGAGCAATGACACGATATGCGCGTCGTGGCGGAAAAATATGGGTACGTATATTTCCCGACAAACCTGTTACAGTAAGACCCGCAGAAACACGTATGGGTTCGGGGAAGGGGGCCCCCGAATATTGGGTATCCGTTGTTAAACCGGGTCGAATACTTTATGAAATGGGCGGAGTATCAGAAACTGTAGCCAGAGCAGCTATTAAAATAGCTGCGCGCAAGATGCCTATACGAACTCAATTCGTTATTGAGGGATAGGGATGCAGAAATTAAAAGATAAGGTGATGATGAAAAATAGAAGTTTATTTTTTTATAGACAGACAAATATTTCTTTTTATTTCTTTTTTATCCTTATGCAGCAAAATAACAGATTAAAATAAAAATGATATGATTCAACCTCAGACCCTTTTGAATGTAGCGGATAATAGTGGAGCTCGAAAATTAATGTGTATTCGAGTCCTAGGAGCTGGTAACCAACGATATGCTCATATTGGTGACGTTGTTGTTGCCGTAATCAAAGAAGCAGTACCAAATATGCCTCTAGAAAGATCAGAAGTTATTAGGGCTGTAATTGTGCGTACATGTAAAGAACTCAAACGTGACAACGGCATGAAAATACGATATGATGACAATGCCGCAGTTGTTATTGATCAAGAAGGAAATCCAAAAGGAACTCGAGTTTTTGGTGCGATCGCTCGGGAATTGAGACAGTTGAATTTTACTAAAATAGTTTCATTAGCTCCCGAGGTATTATAAATACTGGTAGTATATTAAATAATAATATGATATAGCGGGGTATCTGGAATGGGTCAAGTCAATTAGTAGATTGTGTATCACGCATATACTTTATAATTAATTTAATTAATATAAATAAATAAATTTAATTATTATTTATTAAAATAATAAATAAACATGTTGATTATATAAAAATTAGGGGGTACCAATAATTAGAGTTCGCCATGGGTAAGGATACTATTGCCGATATAATAACTTCTATAAGAAATGCTGACATGGATAAAAAAAGAACGGTTCGAATAGCATCTACTAATATTACCGAAAACATTGTAAAAATACTTCTACGAGAGGGTTTTATCGAAAACGTTCGTAAACATCAGGAAAGTAACAAATTTTTCTTGGTTTTAACCCTACGACATAGACGGAATCGAAAGGGAATATATAGAACTATTTTAAAACGTATCAGCCGACCCGGTCTACGAATCTATTCCAACTATCAACAAATTCCTAAGATTTTAGGTGGAATGGGAATTGTAATTCTTTCGACTTCTCGAGGTATAATGACAGATCGAGAAGCTCGACTAGAAAAAATCGGGGGAGAAATTTTGTGTTATATATGGTGATCTTACACCCCTTCCTCCTGTTATCTTAATTTTATCTCTCACTTCCCTTTTGGAAAAAGAGAGTAAAAATAAATTATATAACCCTTTCTCCATTAGTTAATACTTCAAGAGGCTTACCTCGAATAAAAGACTAAAATTAATTCATGAATGTTTAATTACTGAATCGCTTCCCAACAGTATGTTCCGGGTCCTTTTAGATAATGAAGATCTAAATTCTAGGTTATGTTTCAGGAAGGATACGGCACAGTTTTATAGAGATACTACCATGAAATAGAGTCAAAATTGAAATAAGTGGTTATGATTCAACCAGGGGACGTAGAATTTATAGAATTCACAAATTCGAACTATTAGATGATTTTTTAAACATTCCTTTCATAGGGATACAATTTGAAGTTAAAAAAATCAAGAAACTTATTTTTCAAGGAGTAGATTCAGAATTAAGGTAAGGAATGAGAAATATGAAAATAAGGGCTTCTGTTCGTAAAATTTGTGAAAAATGTCGACTTATCCGTAGGCGTGGACGGATTATAGTGATTTGTTCCAATCCGAGACATAAACAGAGACAAGGGTAATCTTTCTAAACTAAATAAAGAATCTTCTAAAAGAAAAAGAAGGACCCGTGTAAAAGAATCTGTTTTAACATTAAATGGATATCTCCGTATCTTTCCGTATATTTCTGACTCATATTTATGAGATGATAAAATATGACAAAACCTATACCAAGAATTGGTTCGCGTAAGAATGGGCGTATTGGTTCACGCAAGAATGGACGTAGAATACCAAAAGGTGTTATTCATGTTCAAGCAAGTTTTAACAATACCATTGTAACTGTTACAGATGTACGAGGACGAGTAGTTTCTTGGGCCTCCGCAGGTACTTCTGGATTCAAAGGCACAAAACGAGGGACACCCTATGCTGCTCAAGCGGCAGCTATAAATGCTATTCGTACGGTGGTTGATCAGGGCATGCAACGAGCAGAAGTTATGATAAAAGGCCCCGGTCTCGGAAGAGATGCAGCATTACGAGCCATCCGTAGAAGTGGTCTACTATTAAGTTTCGTGCGCGATGTAACACCTATGCCACATAATGGATGTCGACCCCCTAAAAAAAGACGTGTGTAAAAATAAGAATTAAATGGATTTCAAGAGAAATAAATGATTCAATGATCTGATTAAATAACAATATTTAGTATGGTTCGAGAGGAAGTAGGAGGGTCCACTCGAACATTACAGTGGAAGTGTGTTGAATCAAAAATAGATAGTAAGCGTCTTTATTATGGTCGTTTCATTCTGTCCCCGCTTATGAAAGGTCAAGCCGATACCATAGGTATTGCCATGCGAAGGGCTTTACTTGGAGAAATAGAAGGAACATGTATCACACGCGCAAAATCTGAGAAGGTACCACATGAATATTCTACAATAGTAGGTATTAAAGAATCAGTCCACGAAATATTAATAAATTTGAAAGAAATTGTATTGAGAAGTACTCTATATGGAATTAGAGACGCATCTATTTGCGTCAGAGGCCCTAGACACGTAACCGCTCAAGATATAATCTCACCACCTTCTGTGGAAATAGTGGACACGACACAGCATATAGCTAACCTGACGGAACCAATTGATTTGTGTATTGAATTACAAATCAATAGGGATCGCGGATATCGTATGAAACCCACAAATAACTCTCAAGATGGAAGTTACCCTATAGATGCCATATTCATGCCTATTCGAAATGCAAATCATAGTATTCATTCTTATGGGGATGGAAATGAAAAACAAGAGATACTTTTTCTAGAAATATGGACAAACGGGAGTTTAACTCCTAAGGAAGCACTTTATGAAGCTTCTCGTAATTTGATTGATTTATTTATTCCTTTTCTACATGCGGAAGAAGAGGGCATTAATTTCACGGAAAATAAAAACAAGTTTACTCTATCCCCTTTTACCTTTCAAGATAGATTAACTAATTTAAAGAAAAACAAAAAAATAGTTCCATTGAAATTTATTTTTATTGACCAGTTAGAATTGCCTTCCAGGACCTATAATTGTCTCAAAAGATCCAATATACATACATTATTGGATCTTTTGAGTAATAGTAATAGTCAAGAAGACCTTATGAGAATTGAATATTTTCGCATAGAAGATGTAAAACAGATATTGGACACCCTACCAGAAGCATTTCACAATTGATTTACCTAATAAAAAATTTTCATTTTAAATCCATTCTATAATATATAAATGATATATATATATTAATGATATATATATATTATAGAATAGAATGGATTTAGTTTTTAATCTTCAGCACGATCCGTACTCAGCTCAAAATGGAATATAATCAAAATAATGTATCTCAAGTCTTGCTTCAAAGTCAATCTTCCTTAGATACTTAATACTTATGTACGGTATTTCAAAGTTTAATTGATTTGAATTTGAAAAAGACCTAAAGTGAGGGATTTATCAATAGGTAATGTAGCTCCAATACCTAACCAAAGAGCTACTGCGGTACCGATAAAAAAGACTGTTGTAGCTACTGGACGACGAAATGGATTTTGGAATTTATTAACATTCTCCAAAAAGGGTACTGTCAATAATCCTATTGGTACTGAAACCATTAAAAGAACACCCAATAACTTATTGGGTACTGTACGGA